AATGCTATAGTTCTTACATATAATTTATTAATTTATTCAGAAGTAATTCGCGGGATTATGCACCTTTCTTTCTTAGTTCTAACGAACAAAAACGAACAAAGTGCATCTGGTTGGATCCAGCCTATTTTTGAAATAAACAACTCGCACACACTCCCTTTCCAAAAAAGATCAATACACCGAGCACTACACTTAGATTTATTAGATTTGTTGCTAAAATATCGGTATTAAATCTTAAACTCCCGGCGGATGGCCAGTGACCCAAGGAAAGGAAAGAATCTGTTATATTTTTCATATGATCTCCCCTTATAGATAGACTAAAAAAATAGAACAGAGTTCTTTTTGTATCACGTCCCGCCCTCTTTTTTTTTTTTTCAATTGAAATTCCCAATAAGAATGATACTTAATTAGAATTAGGTTATAATTAGGTATCAGGCTATATCTCAAATCTCACATCAGTCCTTCCCAGAGTTATTGTCTCAATGAAGAATTGTAGAAGTGAAATCTTGCTATAATTTTAAAGGGCAAGTGACAATTAAAAGTTACAGTATTTTTTAGGTTAAACTAAACAAAAGGATTCGCAAATAAAAGCGCTAATGCTACAACCAGCCCATAAATTGTTAAAGCTTCCATAAAAGCTAGACTAAGTAATAAAGTACCTCGTATTTTTCCCTCCGCCTCGGGCTGTCTCGCAATACCTTCTACAGCTTGACCCGCAGCAGTACCTTGACCAACTCCAGGTCCAATAGAAGCAAGCCCTACGGCCAATCCAGCAGCAATAACGGAAGCGGCAGAAATCAATGGATTCATGAGAAGTTCCTCGCAAAAAATAAAAAAAAAATGGTTAATGATACAACCAAGAATTAGGACTTAACTATTCCGAATCATTCTTTGAGTTCGTCGTTATTTGTCTTTATTTCAATTTAATCTCCTTATTCTTATTCATTCAATTCACAGCCATAGACCAGACTAAAGGAAAAGACTTCTATTTGAAAGCCAGGTCCGGAGTAGGGCAAATTATATATATCTCGAGTTCATATATAACTAGTCAATTATCACATATACATGCCTTTGTTACATAATGTAAACCAACGATTCGTATCTTAGATTCAATCGGATTCTATAAATTTGCTTTGAAACATCCACAAAAGTTCGCTTATAGCCATTAGATTCCATATATCTAATTGAACCCCTCTCCTAACAAAAACTTTTTTAGGACTCTAAGTTTTTGTAAACCTTTTTATTCCTTTTAGTTCTCAGCACATGGGATACAACATCGAAAATCTAAATCATTAATATTTAGATTTACTATTGAAATTGGCTGAACAATCTAGAATATTAATTGAGGAAGGTATGGTATAAAAGATAAAAGGGCCAAACCAGAAAAATGGGAAAAAGATCTTTTTCCCATTTTTCCAACAATTCGCTCATATCATAATCTTTATTTCCTATTACTCTAGATTCTAGCTCGTAATATACCATACTTTGGATGTTTATTTTTCTTAAGTATAGTATCTTGAGACAGGTTGGGCTAAGCTAAGCAAAAACATAGTTCAAAACTAGTCAATGATGACCCTCCATAGATTCTCCTATATAAGCCGCAGCTAAAGTTGCAAAAATAAGAGCTTGAATACCACTTGTAAATAATCCAAGAAACATAACCGGTATAGGAACTACTAAAGGTACTAAAGAAACAAGAACAACAACTACTAATTCATCAGCTAATATATTCCCGAAAAGTCTAAAACTAAGTGATAAAGGTTTTGTGAAATCTTCTAAGATGTTAATGGGTAAAAGGATTGGGGTTGGTTGAATGTATTTACCGAAATAACCTAATCCTTTTTTACTAAGACCCGCATAAAAATATGCCAATGACGTGAGTAAAGCTAAAGCAACCGTAGTATTTATATCATTTGTGGGTGCGGCTAACTCCCCATGAGGTAACTCTATGATTTTCCAAGGTAAAAGAGCCCCTGACCAATTAGAAACAAATATAAATAGAAAGAGCGTTCCAATAAAGGGAACCCAAGTAACGTATTCTTCTCCAATCTGAGTTTTGCTCACGTCGCGAATGAATTCAAGAACATATTCGAAGAAATTCTGACCATCAGTCGGAATGGTTTGTGGATTCCGAACAGCTAGAGTGGCAGAACCTAATAAGATAGCAATTACAACCCAAGAAGTAATAAGTACTTGGGCATGGACTTGTAACCCCCCTATTTGCCAATAGAGATGTTGGCCTACTTCCACACCGGATATATCATATAAGACTTTTAGTGTGGTGATGGAAGATGATAGAACATTCATATTGCCCTCTGACAGAAATAGAACTTTAATAAAATAAATTATTTTGATTCAACCGAATTCTATATTCTATTTTGTATACCAACTAATCACATAATCGCCCATTTTTTTATCTCTTTTTGAGATTTAATAAGCGAATCCAGAAATCTATGGAGTTCTAAAAGCAATTTTTCTTATTATTAATCAAAGGAAAGGTTTC